ATCCCTAAAGAAGCTATACTGACTGAAAAAACTGAATCTTTGAAAAATTCGTACCAATCCATTGAATTATTCAATTTTTGAGTCAAAAGATTTATAGACGGAGTTAACCATTTAGATAATATATCTAAATCTACTCCTTCTTTACTTAAAGTAATTGGAATTCCTATAGACCCAACGAACAAAGTAAATAGACCCAACACAAGTAGAGGGAATAACATAGTATTATCCGATTCATAAGGATAGGAATAAAGCTTTTCATTCTCAAACTGAAAATGAACAATAGTAATAAAGTGTTGTTTCACATTTCTAGCACTATCATCAATTGGATATATCTTTTTTTTCAAAAAAGAAGAACGTTCCTTATTATTCATTGTTAATAAATTCACATTTTTGTTAATTCTTTTGGAAACTCCCTTACCCCATGGAGATAGTGAATAGAAGGGTATTTTTTGTTTACCGATGTAATTTTGGAACTGAACACCTAAATGCCCTTCAAAAGTAAGTAAATAGATACGAAACATATAAAATGCGGTTAATCCCGCGGTAAACCAAGCTATTATTGCAAAAATCGTTGAATATAACCAACTATCAGTAAGAATTTCATCTTTGGACCAAAAACAAGCCAACGGCGGAATACCACAAATAGAAAGTGTACCTACTAAAAAAGTGATTTTGGTAATTGGTACATGTTTTGTTAAACCTCCCATAAGAGCCATATTTTGACTTTTATGGGGAGAATACCCAACAACTGTTTCCATTGAGTGAATAATGGATCCGGATCCTAAAAATAACAAGGCCTTGGAATAGGCATGAGTAATCAAATGAAATAAAGCACTTCGATAAGACCCCATACCCAGAGCTAGCATCATATAACCCAATTGAGACATTGTAGAATAGGCTAAACCTCTCTTAATGTCTTTTTGAGCAAGAGCTAAAGTAGCTCCTAACAATACTGTTATTATTCCTACCAACGAAATGCAATTCATTATGTAAGGTATAACTATGAAAAGAGGAAGAAGCCGGGCTACAAGAAAAATTCCCGCTGCTACCATGGTAGCAGCATGTATAAGAGCAGAAATAGGGGTGGGCCCCTCCATGGCATCAGGTAACCATACATGAAGGGGAAATTGTGCAGATTTAGCAATGGCACCGGCAAATAATAGAACAGCACACAAAGTAACAAATAAGCAATTAACTTCATTATTCAAAATCAAGTTATTGACTATTTCGAATAAATCCCGAAATTCGAAACTGCCCGTTATCCAAAAAAAACCCAAAATTCCTAATAATAAACCAAAATCCCCTATACGATTAGTTACAAAAGCTTTTTGGCACGCATTTGCTGCAAGAGGTCGTGTAAACCAAAATCCTATTAATAGATAGGAGCATACCCCAACCAATTCCCAAAAAATATAAATTTGTATCAAATTAGAACTAGTAACCAATCCCAGCATGGAAGTACTGAAAAAACTCATATAAGCAAAAAACCTCAAATATCCTTGATCATGAGCCATATAATTATCACTATAAATAAGAACCATAATTCCAACAGTAGTGATTAATATTGACATAATAGACGTAAGTGGATCGATCAAATATCCGAATTCTAAAGAAAAATCATTAATAATGATCCAAGACCATATATATTGATAGATAGAATTGCTATTTATTTGCTGAATAGATAGATTGATTGAAAAAAGCATGACTATACTTAACAATAAAACACTATGAAAAGACCACATACGACGAAGATTTTTTGTTGCCGTTGGAAAAAGAAGAAGTCCCACCCCTATTAATATAGGAATTGAAAGTGGAATGAAAGGTATGATCCACTCGTATTGATATGTATGTTGCATAAAGGTTTTTTAATTATTAATTTCTTAATTAATATTTCCGATTCACCAGATCTCGCGTCTTTGATTTGAAAGGGATCAATAAAAGTCAAGATATGGACTAAGTTAAAATTGAAACTAACTTAAAATAGAATTTTAATATAATTAAATTTTAGATTTTCTGAATTTTTGCTAAATCCTTCAATTATTCAAAGCATGGGGTTACATTTGGTCAAATGATATGAAAGATATAAATTCCTAACCTTGAAAATGGAACATACTCTTTCTCCAGCTTTGATCACGTAATAGCAAAAATCTTTTCATTAAGCAAAAATTGGGTTCTTATCTTAAACCCTTTTGTGGGGTGTTTTGTTACATACATCTAAATAAAATCGAAAATCCAAATAGAAGGTTATTTTCCTTTTAGATTCCTTCTTTTTTTAGCTTTTTTTAGAGAGGTTAACCTTAACTAATTTCATTTGTATGACACAGCAGGTTCTATATCTATAGACAAATTGGGTTTTGAACAATAGATGTCTTTCACATCCAGCTATAACAATAAGGGAAAAAAGTAAATGGCAGTTCCAAAAAAGCGTATTTCTACATCAAAAAAGCGTATTCGTAAAAATATTTGGAAAAGGGGTGGCTATTGGACAGCGTTAAAAGCTTTTTCGTTAGGAACATCCATTTTTACCGGGAATTCAAAAAGTTTTTTTGTACAGCAAACAACTAAGTAATAAAACAACTAAGTAATAAAAGGTTAGAAAAATCGGAATCCACTCAAAAATCGACTCCCCTTTTTATTTTATATCAAATTCTATTTCTATTAGAACTAATTATATAAAAAAAAAATGAAAAAAAAAAATATTAATACTTGGTTTAGTGACAAACTAATAAACACAAGATAAAATGGTTTACCTTTCTGTGTCTCAGTTCCAAGATGGGGAGGCTTTTTCCCCATCGACATATTTGGCACAGTTACAATATAGAATAAGCCAAATTGTTATCTCTTTTCTATTTTAGTTATGTTCATTGATAAAGTGCATTTTGGAATTCTATCCCTTGATTGACAGTAGAACTTTCTAGTTCCAAGAGCTGCTCAAACATAAAATCGAAAATGCATGAAAACCCCAAACCCCTAAACTACTAAACTAAAAGAACGAAGCTTCAAATCGATCTTTGAACGAATTTTTATTTCTATTCAGCAATGTAAAACTTTTCTGAAAAAATAGTACACTGCATTTAGATTTAGTTATTCAATCTCGACGATTTTTTAGTCATCGAATATTATAATATAAGTTCAGAAGACAAGCCGCTATGGTGAAATTGGTAGACACGCTGCTCTTAGGAAGCAGTGCTAGAGCATCTCGGTTCGAGTCCGAGTGGCGGCATGCCACCTTCTAAAAAAGAAAAATAGATCGTATAATAAATTCAACTCCCGATTTCAATTTAAGAGACTCTTCTTTTCTTTTTTTTTTTTTTTTAAGATTTTTTATGTTATGATATTTGCAACCTTCGAACATATATTAACTCATATTTCCTTTTCAATCGTTTCAATCAGAATTACAATTTGGCTGATAAGATTTTTTTTAGAAGATGAAATCGTACAACTATATGATTCATCCGAAAAGGGAATGATAGTTACCTTTTTCTGTCTAACAGGATTATTAGTTACGCGTTGGGTTTATTCAGGACATTTCCCACTAACCGATTTATCGGAATCATTACTCTTTCTTTCGTGGAGTTTTTCCCTTATTCAGATAGTTCCTTTTTTTAAAAAAAAGAAAAATTATTTAAGCACAATAACCGGTTCAAGTGTTCTGTTGACTCAAGGCTTTGTTACTTCGGGTCTTTTAACTGAAATAGGCCAATCTTCAATATTAGTACCTGCTCTTCAATCTGAGTGGTTAATAATGCACGTAACTATGATGATATTCGGCTATGCGTCTCTTTTATGCGGATCATTATTGTCAATAGCACTTCTAGTTATTACATTGAGAAAAAGCAGAACAATTTTGAATCTTTTATTATTTTTAAATGAATATTTTTTCAGTGGTGAAATCAAATACAAATATATGAATGAAAGAACCAATCTTTTGCCAAATACTTCTTTTTTTTCTACTAAAAATTATTACAGGTCTCAATTGATTCAACAATTGGATTGTTGGAGTTTTCGAGTTATTAGTCTAGGGTTTATACTTTTAACCATAGGTATTCTTTCGGGAGCAGTGTGGGCTAACGAAGCGTGGGGATCATATTGGAATTGGGACCCCAAAGAAACTTGGGCATTTATTACTTGGATCATATTCGCGACTTATTTACATACCCGAACAACTCGAAACACACAAGGTTCCAACTCAGCAATTGTAGCGTTTATAGGCTTTCTTATAATTTGGATTTGCTATTTTGGGGTCAATTTATTAGGACTAGGGCTGCATAGTTATGGTTCATTTACATTAACATCTAACTGAATTCAAGAAAGGATCTTCCGAATCCAACCGAGTGCGGTTATAATAAAAAACTTTATGTGAACCGTGTGAATCAACTATTTTATTTGATTCACACGGTTCGTGCTTATTGCCCATATGGGGTTCAAATTCATTTTTTCACTTTACTTAGAAATTGACGAGAAAAGCTCTCTTTTTTCATTCTAGACCCTTTTTTACTACTAACTACAGAATAAACGATTTAAAAATCATAGCATAGGCTTTTTTTTGTTTTAGTTATGAAAACTATTTATAAAAAAGAATTAGATAGAATAACTTCGACCTTGTCAACTGATAGTGAAAAAACGAAATCAGGGTACATACCAATACCTAGTATGGGTAAAAAGAGAGAAATCGAAAGAAATAACTCGCGAGGTCCAGAATCAAAAAAAGAACAATTTGGAATATTAAAGAACTTGTATCCATAGAAAATTTGTCGTGACATAGATAATGAATAAATAGGAGTTAATATCATTCCAATTGCCATTACAAACGTAATTAGTATTTTTGGCATTAAAAGAAATTTTTGGCTGGTAATTATTCCAAAAAATACTATCAATTCCGCAACAAAACCACCCATACCCGGTAATGCAAGGGAAGCCATGGAAAAGCTACTGAACATTGTGAATATTTTTGGCATTCGGATAGCTATTCCGCCCATTTGGTCAAGGTAAACAATGCGTAGTCTATCGTAAGTGGTACCTGCCAAGAAAAAAAGTGCAGCACCAATAAATCCATGCGATATTATTTGTAAAAGAGCTCCGTTGAGTCCTGTATCGTTTATAGACCCAATGCCTATAATTATGAAACCCATATGAGATACGGAAGAATAGGCTATTCTTTTTTTTAAATTCCGTTGGCCAAGAGATGTTGAAGCTGCATAAATTATTTGCAGTGTCCCTACTATCACTAAACACGGCGAAAATAGAGAATGGGCGTGAGATAAGAATTCCATATTGATCCGTACCAATCCATACGCTCCCATTTTTAATAAGATTCCGGCCAGAAGCATACAAGTACTGTAATGTGCTTCTCCGTGGGTATCTGGTAACCATGTGTGTAGGGGTACAATCGGCGATTTGACAGCAAAAGCAATAAAAAATCCAATATAAAATATTATTTCCAAGGCTACAGGATACGACTGATTCGCTGACGTTTCAAAATTTAATGTTGGTTCATTGGAACCATATAAAGCGATACCCAAAACTGCTATTAAGAGAAAAACGGAACCCCCCGCCGTGTACAAAATAAATTTTGTAGCTGAGTACAGACGTTTCTTTCCTCCCCACATAGATAGAAGTATATAAACGGGAATTAATTCTAACTCCCACATGATGAAAAAAAGCAAAAGGTCCCGAGAAGAAAATGATCCTATTTGACCACTGTACATTGCTAACATCAGGAAATGAAATAATCGAGAATCGCGAGTAACCGGCCAAGCTGCTAAAGTCGCTAAGGTAGTGATAAATCCCGTTAGTAAAATAAGTCCTATAGAAAAGCCGTCTATTCCTAATCTCCAATGGAAATCAAAAAAATGTATCCAGTTATAACCCTCCGCCAGTTGGATTAATGGATTATCCATTTGGAAATGATAAGAGAATGTATAAGTCGTTAGAAGGAGTTCGAAGATACATATAAATATAGTATACTGACGAATAACCTTATTTCCTCTATGGGGAAGAAAAAAGATTAAGGAACCGCCAAATATTGGCAAAATTACAATTGTTGTTAACCAAGTAAAATAATTCGTGGTAAATACAAGATATACTTGGACCAAACAAACCCTCGCTCAAACTATTTTGAGCACGGGTTTGTCGGTAAAAAAATCAAATGGATTCAACTGAATTCAAGTAAACTTTTCTTGAATGTATCAATAAGCTAGACCCATACTGCGGGTTGTTTCATGCGATAAGTAAACTCGAACACTCAAGAACTCGGTTGGACAGGCGGATTCACATCTTTTACAACCAACGCAGTCTTCCGTTCTTGGAGCAGAAGCAATTTGTTTAGCTTTACACCCATCCCAGAGTATCATTTCTAATACATCGGTCGGGCAGGCTCGGACACATTGAGTACAGCCTATACATGTATCATAAATCTTTACGGAATGTGACATTGAAGATATCCATTTTGAATGTCATAAATTTTCGACCTAGTAATAAAAAAACCCTATATTTAGATACCAGACGAATCAACAAGTTAGCAGAATTTTTTTAATCAATCTACTTCTTTCTGGATTGATTTATGAGAAAAAGGTCCAAGATACTTTGATTTCTTAGGTTTTTGTAACCGCTATCATACCTTAATAATGTAGCAAACTAATTGTAATCCGTTTCTGACTATTGGAATTCATATCCCCAATACTAATTATTCAACAAATTCGATTGGTTAATACGAGTCGATTTTCGGTTACGATAAATTAATGAAACAATAGCCAGTCCAATAGCTGCTTCGGCGGCTGCAATAGATATAACAAAAATTGCTAAGATGTCTCCTTTTAATTGACGATTATCAAAAAAATCGGAAAATGTTACAAAATTGATATTAACTGCATTTAATATAAGTTCAAGACACATAAGAGCTCTAACCATATTTCGACTTGTGATCAATCCATATGTCCCAATAGAAAATAAATAGGCACTCAACACAAGTATATGTTCGAGCAGCATTAACCAACTCCTTATCAATCTTATTCAGTTCAATCTAAACACCAATTCAATCGAATCGATTGAATCATATATAACAAGTAATCGATACTTGAATTTCTTATTTACTATTGACGAGCTAGAACAATTGCACCTATTAAAGCAACTAAAAGAATTATTGAAACAAGTTCAAATGGAAGAAAAAAATCGGTTGATAAATGAACTCCAATTTGTTGGTTATTAGTTATCAAATCTTGCTCTAGAATCTGGTTTGGTCTTGTAGTCCAAATAATAGCGTCCCATGACATATCTAGAATAGTACTAATTAGTGAAATAAAAAGACTTGTACAAACTATCGAAGTAATTGCATCCCCAATATTCCAAAGATTTGCCTCTTCGGAATATTCTGAACCGTTCATGAACATCACAGCAAAAAGTATTAAAACATTTATAGCTCCTACGTAAATGAGTAACTGTGCAACGGCTACAAAGTAGGAGTTCACTAGAAGATAGAATAAAGATATACAAACAAGAACTAATCCCAGCGAAAAGGCAGAATAAATTGGATTGGAAAGTAATACCACCCCCTGACCTCCTAAGATTAGACCCGATCCTAGAAAGACTAAAAGAAAACCATGTATTGGTCCCGATAAATTCATTTATAAAAATATATAAATTGAAATATTTCATGACTTTATTGACCGGAGCAGGAAAAAGAAGAAGAAGTGACTCCTATTTTTTTTATGAAACTTCTTTTAACTAAACAAAATGGGAGTTGCTGTAAATAGTGTTATTGGAGTCCTTTCATTTAATATCCTAACGAATAGTTTAAAACTATATCTATTGTGAAAATTATTACTCTAATATAGAAAAGAAACCGATTTTCTATCCAGAAACTTTTAAACAACTAATCAAAAGTTTGTATTGATAAAAGTTATTCTTTTAGATCCAAACTGGACCTTATTTATATTTATTTGTTAGTTTTTTTTGAATCAATTAATCAAATCGAGGGTTTTAGCCATTTTCTATTTTAGGTAAATTCGAAATTGTTCGAATTGTGTAATCGTCACTTACTGATGTCGGTAACCGACCCAACGAAATTTGATTGTAATTCAACTCATGCCGATCATAAGCAGAAAGTTCATATTCTTCAGTCATTGATAAACAATTTGTTGGACAATACTCAACACAATTACCACAAAATATACAGATTCCAAAATCAATACTGTAATTAAATAATCGTTTCTTTCGAATATCAGTTTCCAATTTCCAATCAACAACAGGTAGATCTATAGGACATACACGAACACATACTTCACAAGCAATGCATTTATCAAATTCAAAGTTAATTCGGCCACGGAAACGCTCAGGTGTGATCAGCTTTTCGTAGGGATATTGAATAGTTATAGGTAAACGATTCGCATGAGATAAGGTGATCATGAAACCTTGACCAATGTACCTGGCAGCTCGTACTGTTTGTTGACCATAATTTATGAACTCAGTTACCATAGAAAACATGTCGTGAATATATAAATAAAATAAAAAATTTTTATGCTTGTTTCTTTCTCTTGTTTGAGACAAGTCGTGAATACAGAATATTGTAGTATTTTACATCGAAAGAAGTTGGAACGAAGTTGTTAATAATAGATTACCTAAAGAGATAGGTAAAAGAAATTTCCAGCCAAGACTTAATAGTTGGTCCATTCGCAGCCTTGGTAAAGTCCATCTTGTTGCAATAGGAATAAACAAGAACAAATAAGTTTTAGCTAATGTAATAAGTATACCGATTATTGTTCCAAAGACTTTACCCGCTTTATTTATGTCAAAAATCTTAGGAACGAATTCGTATGGGGTCGAAAGATCCCAACCTCCTAAGTAAAGAACTGTTACAAATAATGAAGAAACTAGTAGATTTAGATACGAAGCAACGTAAAATAAACCAAATTTGATACCAGAATATTCTGTTTGATAACCTGCTACTAATTCTTCTTCTGCTTCCGGTAAATCAAAAGGTAATCTCTCACACTCGGCTAGAGAAGAACTTAGAAAAATGCTAAACCCTATAGGTTGACGCCATAAATTCCATCCCCAAAAACCATATTTTGATTGTGCTTCAACTATATCAACTGTACTTGGACTGTTAGATAATCATAGTCGATGATAACACCAATGTTCCCATCGCTATTACAGAACCGTACATGAGATTTTCATCTCATACGGCTCCTCAGAGGTCACAAATAAATTTAAGGTTACGGTTCCGAATTATACCAATGAAATTCTATTTGCTCGACTTAATATACTTAATATATTTATAATATATTAAAAGCGCTTCGGAATTGATCTTATCTTTTTTTTTTTAATTAGAAAAATTTCATTTTTCTTTGTTGATCAATAATGTAATTCTTGAATAAAAGACTTTTTATAATATTTTTATAACAATAGTGCATAGATAGTTCAACCTATTTTTTTTTTCAATTTACAAAAATGAATTAGAGCTTCCATTCTAATTCATAACTCATGACAAGAGTTCTCTCTTTCGAACTAAAAAAAAATATATAGGAAAAAGAATAAAAAAAAAATATCCCCCTTTTGCAATTATTCTTTTTTATTCCGTTCCTATTCTCCTTTCTTCATAACTCATATAAATATAAAAGGGCTTTAAACAAAATAAAAGATTATCTCGTTCGTGATAGTTATTTATTTAATCAGTGAATAGGAGTATACTTTGGATCGGAATTCTGGGGAATACTTCTTGAGCTTTTCTACCAACCTAAAGCCCCAATTGAATTCCTTTTTATATACGGAAATACCCTTTTTGATAACTTACCAAATCTACAGTATCAACTCTTTACTAACCCTTTGTGTATTTTGGTCTTCCTAATCATCCACTTATTTTTGTTCAACCTACCCTTATGCTAATAGACCTGTCGTAATAGATAATAAAATAAAAATCCCACGGAGTTGGTCTTTTGAACCCGCTTCAAGTCATCATGACTAAGTAATGAATCTTGGGGTAAACAGTCTCTACTGTTTATGTTTAATTAATTCTTGTACGTAGGAAATGAGACTTAACCTTTTTACTGCAAATTTTTAAGCCGTTTTCTTTCACCCATATAACTATCTGCTTTAAGCCATCAACCAAAATAATGAATAAACAAATGAAAAATGTACATTTAACCTTTTTCTTAAGCCTAATAAAAAAATAAAAAAAAAATAGAGAGTAAATTTTGTGTCTTAGCGAATCACACGTAGAGATATTGATAATACACACAGAGCTAATGGTATTTCATAACTAATTGATTGAGCAGCAGCCCTTAGACCACCTAAAAAGGAATATTTATTATTTGATCCATATCCCGACATAAGAAGTCCAACAGGAGCAACACTTGAAATGGCGATCCATAAAAAAACGCCAATAGTAAGATCGGATAGAACAAGGCGATAGCCAAACGGAATTACTGAATAACTTAGTAAAATGGATATGACTGCTATGGATGGTCCGATACTGAATAAACGGGCATCTCCTCTCGATGGAAGAAGATTTTCTTTGAAAAGTAGTTTTATACCATCTGCTATAGCTTGAAGAATTCCTAAGGGGCCGGCGTATTCAGGTCCAATACGTTGTTGTATCCCCGCAGATATTTCTCTTTCTAACCAAACAATCACGAGTACACCTATTGTGATTCCTAATACAAGACCAAAACTAGCGACAAGCATCCATAAGATCTCATAGACCCCTTTTAAGGATTCCAATCTGGAAAAAGGATTAATAGCTTGTATTTCAGTTGTATCCATTATCATTTTAACGATCAACTTCTCCCATAATGATATCTATACTACCTAGTATTGTCATAATATCAGCCAATTTCATTCTTTTAACTAACTGAGGAAGAATTTGCAAATTGATAAACCCCGGTGGACGAATTTTCCATCTCCACGGAAAAACGCCCGAATCTCCTATCAAAAAAATTCCCAATTCGCCTTTTGGGGCTTCGACTCTAACATAAAGTTCTTGTTTGGACAATTCAAAGGCTGGAGAAGGTTTTTTACTAATAAATCGATATTCAAAATCATTCCATTCGGGATCTTTTACTCTATCAAAACGTCGTAGTTCCAAATTTTCATATGGTCCCCCTGGAATTCCTTCCAGAGCCTGTTGTATAATTTTGATGGATTCTGTCATTTCGCCAATGCGTACTAAATAACGAGCTAACGAATCGCCCTCTTTTTGCCATTGAACTTCCCAATCCAATTCGTAGTAACACTCATAATGATCAACTTTACGAAGATCCCATTGTATTCCGGAAGCTCGTAGCATCGGTCCTGATAAACCCCAATTTAGTGCTTCTTCCCCGGCAACAACTCCTACGCCCTCAACTCGTTTTAAAAAAATAGGATTACGCGTAATAAGCTTTTGATATTCAGTAACCCCTGTTAAAAAGTAATCGCAAAAATCCAAACATTTATCGATCCATCCATGAGGTAGATCAGCAGCTACTCCTCCGATACGAAAAAAATTATGCATCATTCGCATACCGGTAGCAGCTTCGAATAGGTCATATATCAATTCTCTTTCTCTAAAAATATAGAAGAAAGGGGTCTGTGCGCCAATATCTGCCATAAAGGGGCCAAGCCATAACAAATGTGAAGCTATCCGACTCAACTCCAACATAATGACTCGGATATAGCTAGCTCTTTTCGGTACTTGAATATTGCCTAATTGTTCAGGCCCATTTACGGTTATTGCTTCTGTGAACATAGTAGCTAAATAATCCCAGCGGGTTACGTAGGGCAAATATTGTATAATTGTTCGATTTTCTGCAATTTTCTCCATCCCTCTGTGTAAATAACCTAATATTGGTTCACAGTCAATAACATCTTCACCATCTAGAGTAACGATGAGTCGAAGAACACCATGCATTGATGGGTGGTGAGGTCCCATATTGACTCTCATTAGGTCTTTTCTTGTAGCTGGTACATTCATAAGTTTTTTACCGATTCATTCTTCCATGAATTGCTGAAAGTTAAAAGAAATTAATCAAAACTCAAAATTTAACCAAATAAACTAAATACTAAAAATTAAAATTCCCCGGCTTTTGCAATTAACGAGTTTTTATCTCTCGAATATTCAACTGACCAATTAATTCTTTATAATGTACTGTATTTTTTTTTGCCAAATAAGCTAACAGCCGTTGACGTTTTCCCAATATTTTTCGTAAACCTCTCTGAGATAAATAGTCTTTTTTGTGCAGTTCCAAATGTGAAGTAAGTCTCTGGATCTTATTGGTAAACCAGAATACTTGAAATTCAACAGAACCTCTGTTTTCTTCTTCAGAAATGAGTGTATTTTTTAGCATAAAAAATTTCCCCCTTCTCATCTTACAAATAGGTATTTTACCGATGAGTAATAATAATGTTATTAATTTTAATGCAGGATACGCGTGAATTTCGTTAGGAACTCCTACGTTTATCAATTCACATTAATCAATCCAGCTTTAAATTCAATTTGATTCAGATAGGAATACCTAAATGTGGTACATTTTTCCATTCAGAAAAGGGCATCATTTAGCCCTAAGAATGAATAAGATTCTGTTAATTGATTTCTAGGTCTAATTGATACGTTATTGGTTTTAGTATCTATATTTGAATAGTATGTAAGACAGGTCATGTCTGAATCTGTTTCCGTTCATATATTCTCTAGGATAGAGCATCTATACGAAAAATAGACTATCAATGACTTTTCAACCATGGGTACATATATATCCTTAAAATACTGAAACGGCTGCCATTATTGGTATCAAACCAATAGCGATTCAGACAAGCTAAATCTTCTATTCGATAATTGGGCCAAAGAAAAAACTTTAAGTTAATTAATTCATTTTTATCTTTATCAAGATCTTTCGCTTTGTTCAACAATTGACTACAGTTGTTCTTGGTGCAAAATACTGAAGTTCTATCAACAACATTTCGATTTTTAGTCTTTGAATTGAAACAAATTAGAATTCTGAACTCCCTACGGCGTCTGGGCGATAAAATATTTTCCGGAACAAGGAAATCAAAACTATTCCTATCAACATATTCTTCTTCTCGGTATGCTTGATTAGTTTTCTGCTTACTTATATGAACCAATGAAATGCCTAAGGTTTTATACATAAGAAATTGACCGTCATTTTTTACAGACAGACGCGTGGGTTCGATAACCAATACTCCCCTCTTGATCAATTCTGCAAGACTCAAATTCTTCTGAATCAGCATTATATCCAAACTCATTTCTCTTCTTTGAATCGAAGATATAGTAATTTTTCTTGGATTTTTCAGTCTAAGCAAGAGACAATATATTTTGACATTATTGATCACTCTTTGATTTAAAGCATCGCCCCACCGTAATTGAAAAAAGAAATAACGTTTCAGAAAGAAATCTAGTTCTGCTTCTGTCTTACTTTTGTATTGTTTTTTCTTTTTACCTTTTTTTATCTTTGATACTGCATAATCTTCTTCAATCTGTTTTTCTTGTTTTCTTGGGAGATTTGATCTAAGATCTCCTCGTCTTTCGGCCGTGTCTTTTTCTTTTTGATTTCGATTTTTATTCTTTATGTTTTTATTTGATGATATAACACATTCACCTTTTTCTTTTCCGTCGATGTTTTTATTTTCACTAACAACATTTTCATTTAGATTTAAATTGAAAAGAAAGACTTTTCTTGGGATAACCCACGGTTTCGTTTTATATAGATTATAAAGTAGTACGAATTCTGGAAAGAACCAAAGTTCCAAACTCGAAATGGGACGATTTAGTATTTCTTCATTCATTCCCATCCAATCAAAAAAAACCTTTTTTGGACTTCGATAATTTATTTTCGGATTTGGATTTTTCAAAAGGGAAAAAAGGCTCTTTTTATCAAATAAGGGATAATTCTTACTACCAATTTTAGTATTTTGATTACCCATGTTATCGATCTTGACCCAAGTCTCAATATCAACTTTTTTTCTAAGATAAAAATGGATAATTTTCCAATTCAAATATTTTCTCTCATAATAGTTTTTTCTATATCTAATATCGCCCTTTTCCAGATACTGATTGATAGGAGCATTTTCTAATATATCCATATCAGAAGGGTTGTGTTTATGTGTGTTAGAATTATAAAAAAAATCTGGGTTCTTATTTACCTTTCGTTCACGTTCAAAGGATGATTCATAAATCGCTGAGTTTCGCCTATTTTCATAATTAATATATTTATATGACAAAAGATCATATCTAGAGTTTTTTTGAAAATTCTCTTTTTGATTCAATATCGAATATACTTCGGAATATTTGTGTTTTTTGGACTGAATTAATCGATCTTTTTCATATAAATTCGATTTGGAACTTTGATTTTGAACCATCCTATGTTGATTAACTCTACTTCGCCATTTTGCTGATATTAATTTAGACCACTTAATTGTGGATAAATCATATTGATAATGTTCTTTTAACCACCCCTTCCATTGATCCATTGCATAACTCGTAAGTTTCTTAAGACTGAATTCCGAATGAATTAGTCGTTGTCTTTCGAAAGAATGTTTTATTTCAGTCTTAAGAAAAAAATACCTCCCGGGGTTGTGAAAAACAGACCTTAATTTATACAAGTTAAAGTTAATAGCTTGAGTTTGTGATAATTTGTAAAATACATAGGCTTGGGACAAATAGGATAAGTCACAAAAAATATGTGAATTTGTCTTATTGTTAATATTAGCAATGGATTTTTTTATAGTCGAAATAAAGTAAATTGTATTGTGATTTTTTTTATTAATTCTTTCGTACTTTGTTTCATTAATGGACTTATCCCTAAAACTTTTTTTTGATTCAATAAAAGGTTGTGTATTGAGTCTGGGAGTATTAATGATAAATAAAAAAATCTCTATGTATATTTTTTCGACGAAAATTTTTATAAAAGAATCTAATTTAGAGATTAATCGTTTATTTCGTCTTTTTAATATTTTCCAAATCGTTTTGGAAAATTCTAATCGCTTAGTATTATAACTATAACTTGTTTTGTT